TAAGGATTCGAGTCGTGATTAATTATTTGATATTTCAGTATGTATACGTACGTATACAGGGTCATCTTTTCTGTAGTTTCGATAGAAGGATTCGATTCCTCTACCAATGCAGTCAACTCCATTTGTTAGAACAGCTTCCATTGAGTCTCTGCACCTATCCTTTTTTGATTCTCGCTTTCTGAACCCTTGTTTTTTGAACACAGGATTTGGCTCAGGATTACCCATTTTTAATTCCAGGGTTTCTCTGAATTTGGAAGTTACCACTTAGTAGGTTTCCATACCAAGGCTCAATCCAATCAAGTCCGTAGCGTCTACCAATTTCGCCATATCCCCCTTATGAGGCCGAGATCTCATTGTGATCCCCCCTCTTATGTTGGAACCCTTGAATTCATTAGATACCGATTCCTATATCGAAAAAGTGTCTGCTCCTATTTCTTACCCATCTTCTTTCATCTCTATCGGTGGGCCAGTATTTGGTCCAATCGGAAATGATTCTATCATTGATGTATCTGCAATTCAATATGGATGGATATATCCCACATATACATGTCTCTCTCCCTCTCATTTTTCCCGCGCGATTGGGAATACTGGAACGGTCGATATTCATTCTTCTTTTTTTTTTTCGTCCTATCTCCTCCCTTTCCGAATGAAACCAGAGGAATGTCTCATTATGATCTGAATTGCATTCTTATCTTATCCTTTCCTTAGGACCGATCCGCTCTAATCTAATAGAATTTAGAATTAATAGAATCTGCTATAACTAATATGGATATAGTTATATATAATTATTTCAAATGTAATATTTTGCATTTAAAGAAAAAAAATTCGAAATCAAAGAAATAGAAATTTCTAATAATAAAATTTCTAATCTAATAATAATAGAAAATATAATAAGAATTAATAGAATGATAATATAAATCACTCGAATTTTCAATAAAAATTCTATATAGTTATAGTTATATTCTAATATATAAGAATATTCTTATGATATTAATTAATCATTTTTAATGGAATAGAATTCGATTCTTCATTCTATTAATATTAATTATTATATAGTTAAGATTCCGGTAGTTTACCGAATTCCTATGCACTATTTCTGTTATGTGAGCCCGCTTAGCTCAGAGGTTAGAGCATCGCATTTGTAATGCGATGGTCATCGGTTCGATTCCGATAGCCGGCTTTTCTCTATTTGTCCGATTTTTTCCATGATTGATAATGTCTCCTTGAGATCAAGGAATATTGAAAAGACTCCTCCCTTTTTTCTTTTACAAATGTCGGGTCACCGATCTATTATGTCGTGGGAACTTACAACTATGAATAAAAAACTGATTGGAGCAGTGAAATCTCTACAGAACAAATCAAGAAAAGGATCCTTAACTTCCTATATATACAAAATAATCCGGATATTGATACAATTCATCATTCTTCTTTGTAGTACTTCAGTAGATTTATCTTCGTTTATCGTTTAGTTCAGTCTGACTTAGGTTTATTCTGTAAAATGAAATTTCAATAAAATAAATAAAAAAATAAGGGGGGGGAGTCTTTATGTCTCGTTACCGAGGGCCTCGTTTCAAAAAAATACGTCGTCTGGGAGCTTTACCGGGACTAACTAGTAAAAGACCTAGACCGGGAAGTGATCTTAGAAACCAATCGCGTTCCGGGAAAAGATCTCAATATCGTATTCGTCTAGAAGAAAAACAAAAATTGCGTTTTCATTATGGTCTGACAGAGCGACAATTGCTTAGATATGTTCGTATAGCTGGAAAAGCCAAAGGGTCAACAGGGCAGGTTTTACTACAACTACTTGAGATGCGTTTGGATAACATCCTTTTTCGATTGGGTATGGCTTCGACCATTCCCGGAGCCAGGCAATTAGTTAACCATAGACATATTTTAGTTAATGGTCGTATAGTAAATATCCCAAGTTATCGCTGCAAACCCCGAGATATTATTACTACGAGAGATGAACAAAGATCCAGAGCTTTGATTCAAAATTATATTGATTCATCCCCCCACGAGGAATTGGCAAAACATTTGACTTTTCACTCATCCCAATATAAAGGATTAGTAAATCAAATAATAGATAGTAAATGGATCGGTTTGAAAATCAATGAGTTGCTAGTCGTAGAATATTATTCTCGTCAGACTTGAACCTAACTAAAATAACAAAGCTTCGGGCAATTTTGCCCCCCCTTTTTCGCCAAAGTCAAGTAAATAAGGGGTTTGATCCGGATTTTTCTCCCACTCACGTATCACAAATGGATCAGCAGTGAGATTTTCATTCTTTTCCACTCTTTCCGGCATTTTCCATACCACAGTAATTAGGAAGAATCTCTATCAAATAAAGGTCTTACTGTTGGAATAATGGTATCAATTGTTATTTGATACATTGCGGTTGGTAACGTTGGTGAATTAGGTGAAGGTACGGAAAGAGAGGGATTCGAACCCTCGGTAAACAAAAGTCTACATAGCAGTTCCAATGCTACGCCTTGAACCACTC